AGGAGTACATCTTGGATCTGCCGATTTTGTTATGGCCAGAGTCCTACTCACGGCGACCTGGTTGAATTGGGAGAAGCCGTAGGTATTATTGCAGGTCAATCGATCGGAGAACCGGGTACTCAATTAACATTAAGAACCTTTCATACCGGCGGAGTATTCACAGGAGGTACTGCGCAACATGTGAGAACTCCTTATAATGGAAAAATAAAATTCAATAAGGATTTAGTTTATCCAACACGTACACGTCACGGACATCCTGCTTTTCTATGCTCTACGGACTTGTATGTAACTATTATGAGTGAAGATATTATACATAATGTAAATATTCCATCAAAGAGTTTTCTTTTAATTCAAAACAATCAATATGTAGAATCAGAACAAGTGATTGCTGAGATTCGGGCAGGAATATCCACTTTGAATTTTAAGGAGAAAGTTCGAAAACACATTTATTCTGACTCAGATGGCGAAATGCATTGGAGTACCGACGTGTATCATGCACCCGAATTTACGTATGGTAATATTCATTTATTACCAAAAACAAGTCATTTATGGATATTATTGGGAGGTCCGTGCAGATCGAGTCTAGTCTCCCTTTCGCTTCACAAAGATCAAGATCAAACGAACGCGGATTCTCTTTCTCTCAATCTCAAACGAAGAGATTTTTCTTCCAAACTATCAGTAAATAACGCCCCTAGGAGGTACAAATTCTTAAGTTCGGATTTTTATTGTAAAAAAAAAGAGAGCATTCCGAATTATTTAGACTTTAATCGAATCCTATGTACTGGTCATTGTAATCTCCTATATTCGGCCATTCTCCGGGAAAATTCTGATTTATTGTCAAAGAGGCGAAGAAATAGATTTCTTATGCCACTTCAACCGATTCCTGAACGCGAAAACGAATTACTATCCACTTTCGGTATCTCGATTGAAATTCCCTTAAATGGTATTTTTCGTAGAAATAGTATTCTTTCTTATTTTGATGATCCTCGATATCGAAGAAAGAGTTCGGGAATTACGAAATATGGGACTATCGAAATGCAGTCAATCGCTAAAAAGGAAGATTTGATTGAATATAAAGGAGTTAAGGAATTTAAGTCAAAATCCGAAATGAAAGTAGATCGATTTTTTTTCATTCCTGAAGAAGTGCATATCTTACCCGGATCTTTTTCCATAATGGTACGGAACAATAGTATCATTGGGGTAGATACACAAATCGCTTTAAATATACGAAGCCGGGCAGGGGGGTTGGTTCGAGTAGATAGGAAAAAAAAAAGAATTGAACTGAAAATATTTTCTGGAGATATCCATTTTCCTGGAGAGACAGATAAGATATCCCGACATAGCGGCGTTTTGATACCGATACCACTAGGAATCGGAAAAAGAAATTCCAAAAAATTAAAAAATTGGATCTATGTCCAACGGATTACACCTAGCAAAAAGGGGTATTTTATTTTGGTTCGACCTGTCGTCATATATGAACTAATGGACGGTGTAAATGTAGCAACACTTTTCCCTCCCGATCTATTGAAGGAAAGGGACAACGTACGACTTCGAGTTGTAAATTATATCCTTTATGGAAATGGTAAACCAATTCGAGGAATTTTTGATACAAGTATTCAATTAGTCCGTACTTGTTTAGTATTGAATTGGGATAAAGAAAAAAAAAAAAAAAATTCTTCGAGCAAAGAAATCCGCGCGTCTTTTATTGAAATAAGGACAAATGGTTTAATTCGACATTTCCTAAGAATCGACTTGATGAAATCCCCTATTTCGGATATCGGAAAAAGGAAGGATTCCCCGGGTTCGGGATTGCTCTCTGATAATGGATCAGATTGCACCAATATCAATCCGTTTTCTTCCATTTTTTTCTATTCTAAGGTAAGAATTCAACAATTCCTTACCCCAAGTCAAGGAACTATTCATACGTTGTTGAATAAAACAAAGGAATTCCAATCATTGATAATTTTGTTATCATCCAATTGTTCTCGAATGGACCCATTGACCCGCGTAAAATATCAGAATAGAGTAAACGAATCAATTAAAAAAAATCTAATTAGGAATTCGCTAGGCCCTTTAGGATCACTCTATCCAATTGGGAATTGTTATTCATTTTCCGATTTACTAACTCATAATCATATTTTTGTAACTAACTATTTGCAACTTGACTATTTTAAACAGACCTTTCAAGTAATTAAATATTATTCAATGGATGAAAATGGGAAAATTTATAATCAGGACCCTTGTACATCTAATAATATTGTTTTGAATCCATTCAATTTGAATTGGTATTTTTTCTGTCATAATTATAATGATTGTTATTTTAAAGAGACATCTACAATAATAAGTCTTGGACAGTTTATTTGTACAAATGTGTGTATAGCCAAAAATAGAACACACCCAAAGTCGGGTCAAGTTATATTTGTTCAAGTTGACGCCGTAGTAATACGATCAGCTAAGCCTTATTTGGCCACCCCAGGAGCAACTGTTCATGGACATTATGGGGAAATCCGTTACGAAGGAGATATCTTAGTTACATTTATATATGAAAAATCAAGATCTGGTGATATAACGCAGGGTCTTCCAAAGGTGGAACAGGTATTAGAAGTTCGTTCGATTGATTCAATATCGATGAATCTAGAAAAGAGGATTGAGGGTTGGAACAAATGTATAACAAAAATTCTTGGAATTCCTTGGGGATTCTTGATTGGTGCTAAGCTAACTATAGCTCAAAGTCGTATCTCTTTGGTTAATAAGATCCAAAAAGTTTACCGATCCCAGGGGGTGCAGATTCATAATAAACATATTGAAATTATTGTACGTCAAATGACATCAAAGGTGTTGATTTCGGAAGATGGAATGTCTAATGTTTTTTCGCCCGGAGAACTGATTGGATTGTTGCGAGCAGAACGAATGGGTCGAGCTTTCGAAGAAGTGATCTGTTACCGAGCTGTCTTACTGGGAATAACAAGAGCATCTCTCAATACTCAAAGTTTCATATCGGAAGCGAGTTTTCAAGAAACTTCTCGAGTTTTAGCAAAAGCTGCTCTTCGGGGGCGTATCGATTGGTTAAAAGGTCTGAAAGAAAACGTTGTTTTGGGAGGAATGATACCCGTTGGAACTGGAGTGAAAGGATTAGTACATCCTTCAAAACAACATAATAAGATTCCCTTGGAAACAAAAAAAAAGAATCTATTCGAGAGGGAGATGAGAGATCTTTTATTTCACCAAAGAAAATTATTTGACTCTTTGCTTTCAAAGAGTTTCCATGATACATCCGAACAGTCTTTTATAGGATTTACTAAGTCCTAAGGAAGGAATCCTTCCTTTGATTGAGTGTGGTCATTCGATTTTCTTAAATAAAATAATTATAGTAAAAAAGAAAAATGAATGAATAGATGAATAGAAAAGAATAATGTAATGGCTTAGGTTGTCTATATACCGATAATCTACGGTAGGGCTGAAGGTTCCATCGGAACAATTTTATATTTCCGTTTCAGGGTTGCTCGTCTCTTTTTTTTTTCAAAAAGGGAGGGGGGAAATGACAAGAAGATATTGGAGCATCAATTTAGAAGAAATGATGGAGGCGGGGGTTCATTTTGGCCATGGTATTAGGAAATGGAATCCTAAAATGGCACCTTATATCTCTGCAAAGCGTAAAGGTATTCATATTACAAATCTTACGAGAACTGCTCGTTTTTTATCAGAAGCTTGTGATTTGCTTTTTGAGGCAGCAAGCCAAAGAAAACAATTCTTAATTGTTGGTACCAAAAAAAAAGCCGCCGATTTAGTAGCATGGGCTGCAATAAAGTCCCGATGTCATTATGTTAATACAAAGTGGCTCGGTGGTATGTTAACGAATTGGTCTACTACAGAAACGAGACTTCAGAAGTTTAGGGACTTGAGAATGGAACAAAAAACAGGAATACTTAATCGTCTTCCAAAAAGAGATGCAGCTATGTTAAAAAGACAGTTATCTCATTTGGAAAGATATCTGGGCGGGATTAAATATATGACACGGTTACCCGATATTGTAATCATCGTTGATCAGCACGAAGAATATACGACCCTACGTGAGTGTATTACTTTAGGAATTCCAACAATTTGTTTAATCGATACAAATTGTGACCCCGATTTGGCAGATATTTCGATTCCCTCTAATGATGACGCTATAGCCTCAATCCGATTAATTCTTAACAAATTTGTGTTCGCGATTTGTGAGGGCCGTTCTAGCTATATAAGAAACTCTTGATTAATACTAAGATAAATAACTTAAACCACATAGATTTATGCTATTTATATAATTGATTACTATTTCTGAATTTCAAAAAAGAGATAAAAATAACTGGTGATATTTTATGATTAGTTAGTATTCAAAATCTTAGTTGGTATTCTAAAATATCCGATTCAAGTAGGCGAAGAGATGGTTGAATGTTGAATCAAAATTATTTTGTTTAAAGTTCGATTTTTCCGAGGTCAGTATGAATGTTCTAACAAACACACTAAAAGGTTTATACGATGTATCTGGTGTGGAAGTAGGCCAACATTTCTATTGGAAAATAGGTGGGTTTCAAGTCCACGGCCAAGTCCTTATTACTTCTTGGTTTGTAATTGCTATCTTATTAGGTTCGGCTGCTCTAGCTGTTCGGAATCCACAAACCATTCCGACTGGAGGTCAGAATTTTTTCGAATATATTCTTGAATTTATTCGTGATATCAGTAAAACCCAAATTGGAGAAGAATACGGCCCTTGGGTTCCTTTTATTGGAACTATGTTTCTATTTATTTTTGTTTCTAATTGGTCGGGGGCACTTTTACCTTGGAAAATTATACAACTACCTCATGGGGAATTGGCTGCACCCACGAATGATATAAATACTACAGTTGCTTTGGCTTTACTCACGTCAGCGGCTTATTTCTATGCGGGTCTTAGCAAAAAGGGATTAAGTTATTTCGGGAAATATATTCAACCAACTCCAATACTTTTACCCATTAACATCTTAGAAGATTTCACAAAACCCTTATCGCTTAGTTTTCGACTTTTCGGGAATATCTTAGCTGATGAATTAGTTGTTGTTGTTCTTGTTTCTTTAGTACCTTTAGTGATTCCTATACCTGTTATGTTCCTTGGATTATTTACAAGTGGTATTCAAGCTCTTATTTTTGCAACCTTAGCTGCGGCTTATATAGGTGAATCCATGGAAGGCCATCATTGAAATAATCTTTTTTTTTTTTTAGATATATATATATTTTTTGAACGTATGGTTCAAGCTAATTTTGTTAGTAAATATACAACTACGCGAGAGACTACAATATAACAATATAATAGTAATGGAAAAATGAGTTTATTATAAGGTTGCCTAAAAAAGGAAAGAGATCAACAAAAAGATCTTTTTCCTAAAATCCCTCCTCGTCCCATAGCATACCCCACAATCCATATTTCATTATTCAATATGAAAATAATAGAAAAAATGAAAATAGAATAAAATAACAAAGCAAAGGGTGAAAGGAAAGAAAAAGATTCTCCATTTCGGTTGATTTTGGTCAACCGATTGACCAAACGAAAATAGTAATATAATAAATAACAAATTGTATGAACTTATATTTAGATCAAACCAAATAATGTTATTTCTATCTAATGATTTGGACTAATTAATTTAGCGATTTAGATTTGATCTAGTGTAAGAATGATAAAAAAAAGTAAGGGGAAATAATTTCCAAAAAGTGGAATTCATAACAAATGGGTTGGTTAGTAAAGCGTAGGTATATGCAATTTAATGGGCTATAACTAAGTAAACTCCCGCATATGTTTTATTAATCGATTCTCAAATACTATATGAATATACGATGAGTGGTTAGTTTTCATTATGAAATAAAGACATTTTTGTGGAATAGTCAATATTGCCGGATTATATATGCACTTTAATATATGAAATATATGAACTAATTTAATATATCAACTAACTAAACTTAATATATTTAGATAGAGTTCATTTATACCCTAAATTCTATGAATTTAGATAGTTATTCCAAGGTAAGCCTGCCCCCCCCCACCCCTTCCGAACTTTGACTGTTTATATGTTTGGATGCTTTTTCTTAATTTCATGACTTTACTAATTTACTTTATAGTTCGAAACTAAGAAATGAATGAGTTTGTGGATAGAAAGGAAAATAGATATTAAAAGAGTTCCAACGATTCAATAATACTATTATTTCAATTCCTTGAACCCGAAGTTTTTAGTTATTTCAACCGGACAAATCCTAGCAATGTAATAAGAAAGTTCTAACTCATTGGATGATTGTATCATTAACCATTTTTTTTTGGTACGAGGGGACTTATCATGGATCCACTGATTTCTGCCGCTTCCGTTATTGCTGCTGGTTTGGCCGTAGGGCTTGCTTCTATAGGACCGGGGGTGGGGCAAGGAACTGCTGCGGGTCAAGCTGTCGAAGGTATTGCGAGACAGCCTGAGGCAGAGGGAAAAATAAGGGGCACTCTATTGCTTAGTCTAGCTTTTATGGAAGCTTTAACAATTTATGGATTGGTTGTAGCATTAGCACTTTTGTTTGCGAATCCTTTTGTTTAATCTTAAAAATATAAAAAATACATAGTGTAGTGCCTTTTATTTGTCATTTGATTTTTCGAATGATCGCAAGATTTGACTCCTCTATATTCATTGACAAACTAACTCACGGGAAGGGCTGATTTGCGGATGAGGAATTGGTATACCGACCCAACCCGCTTTCATCCTTCCCATCTGGAGTCCGGGGGGTTAAGTATTGCAAGAATGCGGTTAGTTTACATAACTCCAATACTTTTCAAAATCAAAATAAAGCAATAAAAAAAAAAAAAGAAGGCTATTCCATTTTCGAGTCTATCTATTATCTATAAAGAAGGAGATACTATGAAAAATGTAACCGATTCTTTCCTTTCTTTGAGCCACTGGCCATCCGCTGGGAGTTTCGGGTTTAATATCGATATTTTATCAACAAATCTAATAAATCTAAGTGTAGTACTTGGTGTATTGCTCTTTTTTGGAAAGGGAGTGTGTGCGGGTTGTTTATTTCAAAAATAGGCTGGCTCCACCCAGCTGCGCCTTTTTTTGCTAGTTATAATAAAAATAAGGTGCATGATCTCACGAATTACTTCGAAAGAAATTTTTCAATTCGATGTAAGAACTATAGCATTTCGTGATTTATTGGTAAAATACTCTTTGATTCTCTCTCAACCAATAATATAGCAACAAGAACATGGTTAAAGCAAGTTGTTTGAAGTCTCGATACAGCACGGTACTCTTTCTACCACTATGGTAATATATAGATATAGATGATTCAAAACGAATCATTTTATCGCTAGAGAACACTCCTAGCGATAAAAGGATAAAAGGATTTAAAGAGCACTTATTGTAATTGTGGGAATTTTACTCATCCAATGCTGAATCGGCGACCTATGTGTTCTGTATAAATAAAGAAGAATTTTTTGGATTGAAAAAAAAAAAGAAA